TACCATTTTTTGTTGATATCGAGGGACGGAGAAGGCTAAACTGGCCGGATATTGGTTTTACCGGTTTAAACGTTCGAGATGATGAGAAACGGAGAAAACGTTTTGAGTTGAGGCGTGAATACGAGATGCTACGGCATTGAAGCAGTGTATGTCAGACTTCCAAGAAAAGCTCGCAATGTCATAAACAATAAATGCCTGTACCATAACCGACACAGGTGGGTAGGTAGAGTATACTAAGGGGCGCGAGATAACTCTCTCTAAGGAACTCGGCAAAATGACTCCGTAACTTCGGGAGAAGGAGTGCCTTATTTATAAGGTTGCAATAACAAGATCCAAGCAACTGTTTACCAAAAACACAGGTCTCCGCTAAGTCGTAAGACGATGTATGGGGGCTGACGCCTGCCCAGTGCCAGAAGGTTAAAGAAGTTGGTTAGCCTTGCGAAGCTGATGACTGAAGCCCTGGTGAACGGCGGCCGTAACTATAACGGTCCTAAGGTAGCGAAATTCCTTGTCGGGTAAGTTCCGACCCGCACGAAAGGCGTAATGATTTGGATACTGTCTCGGAGAGGGGCTCGGTGAAATAGACTTGTCTGTGAAGATGCGGACTACCTGCACCTGGACAGAAAGACCCTATGAAGCTTTACTGTAACTTGAGATTGAAATTGGACTTTATTTGCGCAGTATAGGTGGGAGACGTTGAGAATATTCTTGCGGGAATATTGGAGTCATCAGTGAGATACCACTCTTGTAATGTTAGATTTCTAACTTTGTATCATTATCTGGTCAAAGGACAGTTTCAGGCGGGCAGTTTGACTGGGGCGGTCGCCTCCCAAACGGTAACGGAGGCGCACAAAGGTTTCCTCTGAACGTGTAGAAATCGTATCTAGAGTGTAAAGGCATAAGGAAGCTTGACTGTGAGACCTACAAGTCGAGCAGGGACGAAAGTCGGTCTTAGTGATCTGACGGTGCTGAGTGGAAAGGCCGTCACTCAACGGATAAAAGTTACTCTAGGGATAACAGGCTGATCTCCCCCAAGAGTTCACATCGACGGGGAGGTTTGGCACCTCGATGTCGGCTCATCGCATCCTGGGGCGGTAGTACGTCCCAAGGGTTGGGCTGTTCGCCCATGAAAGCGGTACGCGAGCTGGGTTCAGAACGTCGTGAGACAGTTCGGTCCATATCCGGTGTAGGCGTTAGAATATTGAGAGGAGCCTTCTTTAGTACGAGAGGACCGAGAAGGACATACCTCTGGTGTACCAGTTATCGTGCCAACGGTAAACGCTGGGTAGCTATGTATGGAGTGGATAACCGCTGAAAGCATCTAAGTGGGAAGCCCACCTCAAGATAAGTATTCTCATCACGTAAGTGAGTAAGGTCACGGTAAGACTAACCGTTTGATAGGCATTAAGTGTAAATGTAGTAATATATGAGCTGAGATGTCCTAACAGACCGAGGACTTGAATTTTTTTAAAAATAAATTTATTCATCCAATGAGTAAATTTATTCTAGTTACCATTGATTCGATGGTAACTAATTTTGCTTTGGTATTTTTAGTGTACTCAGCGGAACCACACTGATCCATCTCGAACTCAGTTGTGAAACGTTATAAATCGACGACAATACTTGGGGGGGGACCTCCTGGGAAGATAGTTCAATGCCAAAGTTTTCCATCAAATCTAAGCAATAAGAAATCAAATATTCATTTCTATCCAATAGTTTACTCTCACTCATCGTTTATCTAAATTTAAAATATCTAAATTTAAAATAAAAATAAAATAGCAGTTTTATCTTTATGGTCTTATATCGATATATGCCTTAAAGTAAAATGAAGTCGGAAATAAGTAGGTTTGAGTGGCTAAGGTCAAATAAAAAATAATTTTAGTGAATAGCAATAATTAACTGTTACTATTCACTAAAAGAAGCACTTACATCAATTATAACTCCATCAAGCGATTTCAGCAATACGATTTAATAGAAATTACATTTTGTTTAGTCTATTCGGATATCAATAATCTCATGAACGTCATTAAGTGGACAATATTTTTACGGAACCTCAGGTTCTGGTAAATTTTCAAAATTTGAAAGAACAGGGTCAATCTTTTTAAAGTCAGAAAATTTTACTACTTTTGCTTTCTTACGAACTTTACTATAAGTTTTTGTCGTTTTTAATTCTAATTCTCCATTACTGCTAACAGATACTTCCTGTGTAGCTCCTGATGGTATATAGATTTCGAGTTGGCGAGCATCATCGTTTCCTGCAATAAAAATATGACCAGTTGATTCTTTCCCATAAACTTTATGGGGCCCCTCTTTTGGAAGTTTCTCAAAATAATCTGAACATTTATAACCACAATTTTCGGTGGCATCGTATAACAAGAACATCAAAATAATATACGGGATTCCTGCAAGGAAAGCTCCTACGAATCCAATTATAGCAGATCCGATTACTCGACTAAAGAATCGAGCTCGATTATTTGATGAAGCTACAATATTACCAATTTTTACGATTACCGTTTGATCATTATTTATCAATTTCAAAGCTAAAAAACGCATCATATTTGGCGTCAATATTAAGGATTCCTTTTTTATTTTTGCCTTAACTAAAGCAAAAACTATTTTGGTTAATTCTGGATGTTTTACCAAGTAGCGTTCATTATCATCTATACATGATAATATCGTATTGGCCAACTCCGTATCGTCAGAAAACTCAAGTCCAAGACTTCCGCCTCTTGGATTAACTATTTTTATATTTTTAGCATTATTTCGTTTTTGCTTTTCAATTACTGCTTTAAAAATTTTACCTACGGTAAAAAATATCAACAAACTTAATGCCATTATATAAGCATCATTAATTTCCAAGACTCGTTTTCGGGTTTGAATAAATAATGTCATTTTTAATATTTTATATCTCGCGCTACTATGCGGTCTAAATTACTATTCTTAAATGTTGTTTCAATCAATTCACACCTTCGAAAATCACTCGCTGCTAAATTACTCTTTAGAAATTCACAATTTCTAAAACTACTATCGTCGAATTCTGCTCTAGTTAGGTCAGAATTCACTATCTGACAGTTTTCAAACTTACAATTCGAAAATTGACATTTCCGAAAACTTAAATGATTAAATTTACAATCTTTAAAATCACAAGATCCAAAAACCTTTCCGAGTAAGTCTAATTCTTCGAATCTACAATTTACAAAAATTATTCCAGCCAGAGCATTCCATTCTATATACTGATCCAAATCAATCTCATTTGTAAAAGTCTGATTACGAATTTTTAAACGAATCTCTTCTTCAAAATTTTCAATCCTATTTTTAGTTTCCATTTCACTCCTTATTTATTATCATTTAAGAATTGGATTCCGTCTGAACTACCTGCATCTTCTGCTCCTTTGAGGCAATATTCTTTGACAACTTCTTTTTCATGTGACGGAACGTATGCCAGATCGACAATATGTAAAACATTTTCACTACTTTTGGGACCTTGCTCTAAACCGAAAAAATTCTATGGTGTAGAATTGCAATACAGTGAATAATATACTAAATTTTATTAAATGAAATGATGAAAGTAAAAGAGATAGAATACGATATTCCACTTCGAGATTTAGTCGATGGTAAAGGTTCTTTAGATGTTATTGTTACCTTAGAAGATGGTTCAAATTATTTGGTAGAAGTAACAACGCCTCGATTTCTAGACGTTCTTATGGAAGAGAAAAAGTTCTTACCTCCTGGATACCCCTATATTATTGTATCGGAGTTCACAAATGAAATCATACACGCAGCTATCGAAGAGTTTATTGGTGAAAGTGAAGATTCCTACTGGTTGAAACTTTACCATATCACAGCCAGTTTAGATATAAAAGATGTAAATGAAATTTTGGAGAGAAAAGAAAAAGAATATCGAGAACTAGAAGCACAAATAGAAGCAGAAATAAAGGCAAAGTCCAAGATAAATTGGAATACTTCCTCATTTAAGATGTTAAAATGGATTCTTGGGTTAGAAATTCTAATAATTTTACTGTATATATTCATAGAAAATTAAAAATAAAATAGAAAATAGCAGTTTTATGTTTATGATCTTATATACTATTATTCCTCCAGGAAAGCTAAGATATATACTTATCATGGTCGGATTCACTCGACCTAATTTCTTTTTATCAGTATTAGATTCAGAAGCATAGTAATTTTGAGTATAAGTAGCTCTTGTTTTAGCTTAGTTTAAAACTAAATTATTGATGAAAGTTAAATATATTATTGACTTCTTAATTTTTATTGTATATACTGGTAAAAATAAAAATTAAGGAAATTTTAGTTTATTTAAAAATGAATACGTTTTATTAAAAAATAAGCATTAAAAGTCATTTATATGATAATAAAATTTTTGAAATACTTAGAAAGATGGGAGCGTGACCAATCCTCAAGCTTTTGGCTTTTTACAGTTAACATATCCTTTTTTGTAACAACCTTGTTTAATCAATTAAATCAACCTATGAATCAATTTGAGCATCAAACCGAAGCTCAAACAGTAATTAAAGAAGAAAGGCAGCCGCAATATTCAGAGAGCTGTTCTAATATTTCTAATATTCTTAAGATTTGTGGCGGTGATCTGGGTAAAGGTAGCAGCCCAGGGGCAAGGGCAATGAGCGATTCGCGTAAGACTACCCGTAAGACTACCACTAATGGATCAGGAGGAAGTGGTTATGCTGAAGCTTGGTCATCAAATCCTTCGAAACGGTCACGGCCAGCAGCAGCTAATGGTTTGGCACAACAATTTCAAACTGGTCCAGTTGAAGGTGGGAATGGAATCTGCGGTCGATTTTCTGCCCAACCGACTCCTGACCCATACAATCCAGGGTGTACAGGTGGACCAAGATCAATAACAGTTCTAAGTCAATCAAGGTCATCAGAACAAGATTCTGGCCGAGAAATAGTCGCTCATGATGGAGTAAAAGGTAAATTGACTGATAAGTCGGCAAATCATCTCACTTCTAAGCATGGTGATGTTCTTGGAATCGATGACCCTTTACCACCTAATCCTAATCAAGGGCCCTCAAGATATGAAAAAACTCGAACTAGAATTAATGCAGAAAACAAAGAAAAATTTGGTGACACGCTAGAGGAAATTCTTCAAGATCGAAACAGTGAAACTTTTCCGGATGTCAGTATGCGTGGAACGAAAGGTCACGGTTATCATACCGAAAATTATGGCGAATCAGGTTTTTTTGTTGGTATACATACTGAAGGTCAATTTGAAGGTCAAATTAAGAAAGCTCAACCTACTAGTGAGCAACAATTGGAAATATTACGAAGAGAAAATAGAATAGATTAACCGATTAATAGAAAACTTATGGACGAGCAACAAAAATTTTTTAAACTATTGAAATATTCAAACGAGTTAAAAAAAAATAAAAAATCCTTACGTAAGAAAGATTCTGAAGCATTTAACTTACTCTTAAACTTTTCGGTGACAATTGAAAACAATCTTCATTACTTGGAAAAACAAGAGTATATTAACTTAGCGAAATATTTTCTAGCTGATCAAATTACTGCTGATGACTTTTCATATTCTTTTATGGGTATCTATGAGGGAATAAGTCAAAAACTTGGTCAAATGAAAAGAACTGAATCGTTAGAATTGGCAAATTTTTTAAAACCGAATCGACCAGAATTAGGTTACTTACTTGCACGCATTTATGGTTCTTGTGACAGTTTTAGTACAGATCCTGAGATTGCTATGTCTGACGAAAAAGAATTAAAAGATTGTGCCCAAATCTTGCTATTAAAACTCCAAGAAGAAGATATGGCTGCAGGTTTAGCAGAAGGTATGGCTGCAGGTTTAGCAATTATAGCTGCTATAATTATACTAGCAAAAACGCTAACGGATTTCAACCCAATCCACATGTGAATGTTCCACCCCATTTTCAATGGTTATATGAAAATAATTATCAACCAGGTCAATTTGGATATGGAAAGCATTTTTACATTATTTATCAATTTTTTATCTAATAGGTAAATAATGTAAAAATAATTTATTCTTTAAGAAGTTTTTGTATTTGAAGATAAATTGTTTGAATTAAATCCCGAAATTCTTTTTTTTCTCTTTTCCAAATTTCAAGAGATTCTGGGTCTGGATCGTAACCATATCTATAAAATTCTTTCATAGTTTATTTTTATCCGATCAAATTTTTTCACACTTGTGGCCTGTATAAGTGTTCAAGATAAGATAATTTAGTTTTAAGTTTAGTTTAAAAGAGTAAACAAATTATTGATGAAAGTTAAATATATTATTGACTTCTTAATTTTTATAGTATATATTAGTAAAAATAATATTAAAAGTATAATCATAATATGGCTGTACCTAAGAAACGGACGTCAAAATCTAAAAAGAATGCACGTAAAGCAAATTGGAAAAGAAAAGGTTATAAAGCAGCTCAAAAATCTTTATCTTTAGCTAAATCAATGTTAAGAGGTAAAACTACAAGTTTTGTATATAGTCTAGATATTGAAGATGAATAAATCTTTAAAATTTTTTTAAAGATTTATTTATCAAATACTATTTAAATGATTGATATCATAATCAAACGGATGTGGCGGAATTGGTAGACGCGCTAGATTTAGGTCCTAGTAACTTTGTTGTGAGAGTTCGAGTCTCTCCATCCGTATTTAATTTTGTCAGAAATTTCTGATAATATAACATAAAAATGATAAACCTAAAATTATGCTTCCTTTTACTTTGCAACAATTACGAATTTTAAAGGCTGTTGCTACAGAAAAAAATTTTACTAAAGCAGCAGAAGTTCTATATTTATCCCAACCTTCATTAAGTAAACAAATAAAAACATTAGAAAAGAATCTAGATATATTATTAATTAATCGAGAAAATAATAAAATATCCTTAACAGAAAATGGGAAAGTTTTCTTACAATATTCGGAACGAATCCTAGCTTTATGTGAAGAAAGTTGCCGAGCATTGATTGATTTAAAAAATGGTGACCGTGGAAATTTAACAGTTGGAGCAAGTCAAACAATTGGAACTTATTTAATGCCAAGAGTTTTAGCTCTTTTTGCACAAAATTATCCTCAAATCGATTTAAAAGTTCAAGTAAATTCAACGCGATTAATTGCAAATAATGTATTAAATCGGGAAATTGATATTGCAGTTGTAGGAGGTGAGATACCAAATGAATTAAAAAAAAATCTTACTATTAAACATTTTGTTGAAGATGAATTAAGTTTAATAATTTCAAAATCTCATCCTTTTGCTAAAAAGAAAAAAATAAACAAAGAGAATTTATATTACTTAAACTTTATAACATTAAATTCGAATTCTACAATACGGAAATTTATTGATAATATTTTGATTCAAAATGGAATTGAAACGAAACAGTTGAAAATTATAATGCAGTTTAATTCTATTGAAGGTATCAAAACGGCAGTTAGTTTAGGATTAGGAGCTGCATTTGTCTCTTCTTCAGCGATTGAAAAAGAAGTTGAATTAAAAACAATTGAAATTCTGAAAATTGAAAATATTCGAATAACTAGAACTTTATCAATCATTAGTAATCCTGAATGTTATAAATCAAAAGCATTTGATTTATTCTATAATGAATTATGTACTTTAAAACATACTATTGAAAATTAAAATATATTTGTAAAAAGTTGACGGTTTCAAAAATTTTCTAGTATTATAAGCTTAAATAAAAATAAATTAATTTAAGTTATGAAATATGCAATTGTCGAAATAAGTGGAAGACAATTTTGGATTGAAACAGGTAAATATTATGATTTTAATCGAATTCCAACGGAATTAGGGAAACAAATTACTTTAAATCGTGTTTTATTATTAAATAATGAAGGAAATCTTTTAATCGGTCAACCATATTTAGATAGTGTGACAATTAAAGGAAAAATTTTAGAACATTTAAGAGGCAAAAAAACGATTGTTTATAAAATGAGACCTAAGAAAAAAACTAGAAAAAAACAAGGTCATCGACAAGAGTTAACTCGAGTTCTTATTGAAGATATTAGTATTGCTTAAAAAGGAGTTTTAAAAATTATGGCACATAAAAAGGGTGCAGGAAGCACAAAAAATGGTCGCGATTCAAATTCTAAACGCTTAGGTGTTAAAAGATTTGGTGGAGAACAAGTTAGAGCAGGAAATATTCTAATTCGTCAACGAGGTATGAAATTTAAACCTGGTTCAAATGTTGGATGTGGAAAAGATTTTACATTATTTGCTCTAACAGATGGGATTGTTAAATTTGATTTAAGTAATGGTAAACAGAAACGTATTAATATTATCGTTTAAAAATATTTAACTAATCTTAAAATGCTAAGAAACCCATTTAATAGAAATTCATCCGTCAATAAATATCAAAGTTTAATTGATCAGATTAATATTTTAGAAAATGATTTAAAAACATTAAGTGATAGTGAATTAAGGGCTAAAAGCTTTAAGTTAACAAAACAATACGAAGATAATCAAAATTTAGATTCATTAATTGCTGAATCATTTGCTTTAACAAGAGAAGCAAGTTCACGTACTCTAGGGTTAAGGCATTTTGATGTTCAATTAATTGGCGGCCTTGTCTTAAATGACCAAGAAATTGCAGAAATGAAAACTGGTGAAGGAAAAACACTTGTAGCAACTTTGCCAGCGGCTTTGAATGCAATGACAAAAAAAGGTGTCCAGATTGTAACAGTAAATGACTACTTAGCAAATCGTGATCAAGTTTCGATGGGACAAGTTTATCGATTTCTTGGTTTAGATACTGGCTTAATTCAAGATGGAATGTCAGTTTCAGAACGGAAAGAGAATTATAATGCAGATATTACATATGTTACAAATTATGAGTTAACATTTGATTATTTGCGAGATAATATGGCATTAAATGTATCAGAAGTAGTTTTACGACCATTTAATTATTGTATTATTGATGAAGTTGATTCTATTTTAATTGATGAAGCTCAAACACCATTAATTATTTCTAATAACGTTGATACTCCAGTTCAAAAATATGTTCTAGCTGCAGAAATTACAGAATATTTACTGCTTAATCGTCATTATACAATTGATGAAAAGAATAAAAATGTTGTTCTAACTGAAGAAGGTAGTATACAAGCGGAAGAAATGTTGAGTGTTCAGGATTTATATGATCCAAAGGATCCATGGATTCCTTACGTGATGAATGCACTGAAAGCCAAATCTTTATTCTTCAAAAACGTTCATTATATTGTTCAGAATAATCGAATTGTTATTGTTGATGAATTTACTGGTCGAATTATGCCAGATCGTCGCTGGGGTGATGGATTACATCAAGCCATTGAAGCAAAAGAAAAACTGTCTATTCGTCAAAAGACACAAACGGTAGCTTCAATAACATATCAAAATTTCTTCTTGCTTTATCCAAAACTAGGTGGAATGACTGGGACTGGAAAAACTACTGAAGTTGAATTTGAAAAAATTTATAACTTATCAGTGAAAGAAATTCCAACTGCTAAACCAGTTTTACGAAAAGATTTACCTGATCTTATTTTTAAAGATCAATTTTCGAAATGGAATGCCATTAGTCAAACTTGTAATAAGGTAGCTTCAACAGGTCAACCTATTTTAGTAGGAACTACAACAGTTGAAAAATCTGAGATGCTAGCTCAATTATTAAATGAATATAAATTATCTTATGAGATTTTGAATGCTAAGCCTGAAAATGTAAGACGAGAGTCAGAAATTGTTGCTCAAGCTGGAGCAAAAGGCAGTATTACAATTGCTACAAATATGGCAGGTCGTGGAACTGACATTATATTAGGTGGAAATATTAATTTCAAAGTTCAGAGAAAACTATATAATATTTTAGCATTAGCAAAAAATGCCGCTATTTCTAAAAACAAGAATATTTTCCAATCTCAGTTAAGAAATGAATATGAAGGATGTTCACAAAAATTCTTAAGTGTTCTATTATCTTTATGTAATGATCCAGAATTCTTAGAATTATCTGATACTGATATTTTAAGAATTTTACAAGAAAACGATCGAATTTCAATTTCTACTATTTCTTATCAATGTTCTATTCGATTCTTAATTAATGAATTAATCTCATATAATAAGAAACATCAAGAACAGGAAAACAAAATTGTTAAGAATTTAGGTGGATTATACATCATTGGAACCGAAAGAAATGATTCACGAAGAGTAGATAATCAATTACGTGGTAGATGTGGACGACAAGGTGATCCTGGAACATCAGTATTTTACTTAAGTTTAGATGATAATCTATTACGTTTATTTGGTGGACCAAAAATTCAAAATTTCATGCAAACACAACTTGGTGATGGAGAGCCATTACAGTCTAATTTACTTACAAAAAGTTTAGATTCGGCTCAAGAAAGAGTAGAAGAAAGGGCTTATCAACAACGGAAAAATTTATTCGATTACGATGACGTATTAAATAAACAACGAAAAATTGTTTACCATGAAAGACGGCAAGTTTTAGAAAGTAAGTCGGTTCAACAAAATATTTTTGCACATGGTGAACAGGTTATTACAGAATTATTATTAGAATTAAATGATAAAACTATTTCTTCAATTGAAAATTTATTTGGCCGAGATTTGGCATTAAATTATAGTCGTGATTTTAATTCTATACAACAAGAATTTAGTCCATCAGAAATAAAAGTTTATTTATTTAGTGAATTCTGGTTAACTTATCAGGCAAAAAAAGCTGAACTTTCTGTATATGGTGATGGGATACTTGAAAATTTAGAAAGAAGTATTATTTTGATTAATACTGATCGAATTTGGCGTGAGTATTTACAAAAACTAGTATTATTAAGGGAAGCAGTTGGATGGCGTGGATATGGTCAAAAAAATCCATTGTATGAATATAAACAAGATGCATTTTCGTTATTTAAAAATCGAGAAGAGATATTAAGACATTTAATCATTTATGATCTATTACGATCATCTATTCTATAAATTAAAAAAAGATCAACTTAAAATAAATTAATATGACAAAACAAACACTTTCAAATAAAGGTCGTTATTCGGTCTTAAAAATATCAGGTTTTCGTGCACGTATGGCAACTCCACAAGGCCGTAAAACAATTCGAAATAGACGAAAAAAAGGTCGTAATCGATTAACGATTCAAAAATAAACTGTTCATTATTAGAGTAATTTATTCTTAATTACTCTAATAATAAATAATTTTTTATTTAAAATTAATATAATACTAATTTAATAAACTAAATTTTTGACTAATTGTTTTATGAAATTTAATGATGAATTAGCTCTTTTTTTAAAAGCTCGTTATCCAATCATTTATATTAATACCATTGAAGAAGATCGTGTAGAATATATTATTCGAAAAAATATAAAAACTAATTTAAATCGAAGTATTTATAGTTGGGACTTTGTTGATGGATATACAAATAACCCAAATAATGAAGGGTTCGCGAAAAGAAATCCTTTACAGGCACTTGAACTAGTTGAAAGATTAAGTGTGGAAACACCTGCGTTATTTATTTTGAAAGATTTTAATCGATTTTTAACAGATCTTTCTATTTCAAGAAAATTACGAAATATTAGTCGAATCTTAAAATTACAACCAAAAACAATTATTATTATTGGTTCAGATTTGACGATACCGAAAGAATTACAAGATTTATTAACAGTCTTACAATTTCAATTACCTTTAGAAAGTGAAATTAGTCAAGAATTAGATCGTTTAGTTACTTCTCTAAATATTAAAATTGATCCACAATTATTTGAAAATTTAACTCGAGCTTGTCAAGGTTTATCATTGGAAAGAATAAGACGAGTTTTATCAAAAATTATTGCTACTTATAAAACAATTGATAATAATAGCATTGCAATTTTACTGAGTGAAAAAAAACAGATAATAAGTCAAACCGAAATTCTGGAGTATACTTCTGTTGATGAAAAAATTACTAATCTTGGAGGTTTAGATAATTTAAAAGATTGGCTTAGAAAACGAAAAACAGCTTTTGGAGTTCAAGCTTCGAATTATGGGTTACCTACTCCACGTGGATTATTATTAGTTGGAATTCAAGGAACAGGTAAATCCTTAACTGCGAAAGCTATTGCAAATGAATGGCAGTTACCTTTATTAAAACTAGATGTCGGAAAATTATTTGGTGGAATTGTTGGTGAATCTGAATCAAGACTTCGTCAAATGATTAATGTAGCTGAAACAATTTCTCCTTGTCTTTTATGGATCGACGAAATTGATAAAGCTTTTAGTAGTACAGAAAGTAAAGGTGATAGTGGAACAAGTAACCGAGTCTTAGCAACTTTTGTTAGTTGGTTATCAGAAAAGAAAAAACCAGTTTTTGTAATTGCAACAGCAAATAATATTGATTTATTACCATTAGAAATTATTCGAAAAGGACGATTCGATGAAATCTTTTTCCTTGATTTACCAAAACAAGAAGAGCGAGAAGAAATTTTTAAAATTCATATAAAAGAATTTAGACCCAATAGTTG